GCTAGTGTAGCTTAATACAAAGCATAGCACTGAAGATGCTAAGATGAGTCCTAAAAAACTCCACATGCACAAAGGCATGGTCCCGACCTTATAATCAGCTCTAACTCGACTTACACATGCAAGTCTCCGCAACCCAGTGAGTAAGCCCTCAATCCCCCGCCCGGGGACGAGGAGCGGGCATCAGGCACAAAATTTTGCCCAAGACGCCTGGCCTAGCCACACCCCCAAGGGAATTCAGCAGTGATAGACATTAAGCCATAAGTGAAAACTTGACTCAGTCAGTGTTAAGAGGGCCGGTAAAACTCGTGCCAGCCACCGCGGTTAGACGAGAGGCCCTAGTTGATTACACAACGGCGTAAAGGGTGGTTAAGGATTAATAAAAATAAAGCCAAATGGCCCTTTGGCCGTCATACGCTTCTAGGTGTCCGAAGTCCTTACACGAAAGTAGCTTTAATAAAACCACCTGACCCCACGAAAGCTGAGAAACAAACTGGGATTAGATACCCCACTATGCTCAGCCGTAAACTTAACATCCGACTACAATTAGATGTCCGCCAGGGTACTACGAGCATTAGCTTAAAACCCAAAGGACCTGACGGTGTCTCAGACCCCCCTAGAGGAGCCTGTTCTAGAACCGATAACCCCCGTTAAACCTCACCACTCCTAGTCACCCCAGCCTATATACCGCCGTCGTCAGCTTACCCTGTGAAGGCAACAAAAGTAAGCAAAATGGGCACAACCCAGAACGTCAGGTCGAGGTGTAGCGCATGAAGTGGGAAGAAATGGGCTACATTTTCTGCAACAGAATATTACGAACATGCACTATGAAATAATGCTTGAAGGAGGATTTAGTAGTAAAAAGGAAATAGAGTGTCCCTTTGAACTCGGCTCTGAGACGCGTACACACCGCCCGTCACTCTCCCCTGTCAAAATGCACCAACAATATATAATTAACTAGCACCGACGAGGGGAGGCAAGTCGTAACACGGTAAGTGTACCGGAAGGTGCACTTGGAACAAACCCAGGGTATGGCTGAGTTAGTCAAGCATCTCACTTACACCGAGAAGACATCCATGCAAACTGGATTATCCTGAGCCAAACAGCTAGCTTACCCACCAACATAACCAAACAACATAAATAAAAATAAATTAGCCAAACACCAAAAACTAAACCATTCTTTTACCTGAGTATGGGAGACAGAAAAGGTTCAACCAAAGCAATAGAAATAGTACCGCAAGGGAAAGCTGAAAGAGAAATGAAACAACCCATATAAGCACCAAAAAGCAAAGACTAAACCTTGTACCTTTTGCATCATGATTTAGCTAGTAAAAATCAAGCAAAGTGACCTTTAGTTTGAAACCCCGAAACCAGGTGAGCTACCCCGAGACAGCCTATTAGGGCCAACCCGTCTCTGTGGCAAAAGAGTGGGAAGAGCTCCGGGTAGAAGTGATAGACCTACCGAACCTGGTGATAGCTGGTTGCCTAAGAAATGAATAGAAGTTCAGCCTCATGCACCTCAAACCAAACAAACCTAAGATACCAAGAGAAATATATGAGAGTTAGTTAAAAGGGGTACAGCCCTTTTAATAAAGGACACAACCTTAATCAGGAGGATAAAGATCACAATACACAAAACATGCTGTTCTAGTGGGCCTAAAAGCAGCCACCTAAACAGAAAGCGTTAAAGCTCAGACAGACAAAAGTTTATTATCCCGATAAAACATCTTATTCCCCTATACATTATTAGGCCAATCCATGCCAACATGGAAGAAATTATGCTAAAATGAGTAACAAGAAGACCCACTCTTCTCCTAGCACAAGTGTAAACCAAACCGGACCAACCATTGGTAACTAACGAACTCAACCAAAGAGAGCACTGTGAACCACAAAAAAAACAAGAAAAATACACACCCAAAAATCGTTACCCCCACACTGGAGTGCCACCATTAAAGGAAAGACTAAAAGAAAAGGAAGGAACTCGGCAAACACAAGCCTCGCCTGTTTACCAAAAACATCGCCTCCTGCAACACAGCCATGTATAGGAGGTCCAGCCTGCCCAGTGACTACAAGTTCAACGGCCGCGGTATTTTGACCGTGCAAAGGTAGCGCAATCACTTGTCTTTTAAATAAAGACCTGTATGAATGGCTAAACGAGGGCTTAACTGTCTCCCTTTTCCAGTCAGTGAAATTGATCTGCCCGTGCAGAAGCGGGCATAAAAATACAAGACGAGAAGACCCTTTGGAGCTTAAGGTACAAAACTCAACCACGTCAAGCAACTCCTTAAAAAGCAAAAACTTTGTGGAAAATGAGATTATACCTTCGGTTGGGGCGACCACGGAGGAGAAAAAAGCCTCCAAGTGGACTGGGATAAATCTCCTAAAACCAAGAAAGACATTTCTAAGCCACAGAACATCTGACCAAACATGATCCGGCCACTTAAGCCGATCAACGAACCAAGTTACCCTAGGGATAACAGCGCAATCCTCTCCCAGAGTCCATATCGACGAGGGGGTTTACGACCTCGATGTTGGATCAGGACATCCTAATGGTGCAGCCGCTATTAAGGGTTCGTTTGTTCAACGATTAAAGTCCTACGTGATCTGAGTTCAGACCGGAGCAATCCAGGTCAGTTTCTATCTGTAACGCTACTTTTCCTAGTACGAAAGGATCGGAAAAGAGGGGCCCATACCCAAAGCATGCCCCACCCCTAATTTATGAAAACAAATAAATAAAATAAAGGGAGAGCTAAAAATCCAGCTAGCCAAAATAAGGATATACTGGGGTGGCAGAGCATGGTTAATTGCGAAAGGCCTAAGCCCTTTTACCCAGAGGTTCAAATCCTCTCCCCAGTTCATGCTAAACACCCTAATAACCCACTTAATTAACCCCCTAGCCTACATCGTACCCGTTCTACTAGCAGTTGCCTTCCTAACATTAATTGAACGAAAAGTATTAGGATATATACAATTACGAAAGGGACCCAATGTAGTAGGACCCTATGGATTATTACAACCCATCGCTGATGGAGTAAAACTTTTCATTAAAGAACCAGTACGCCCATCCACATCATCCCCATTTCTATTTCTAGCCACCCCAATATTAGCACTAACCCTAGCCATAACCCTATGAGCACCCATACCAATACCACACCCCGTAACTGACCTTAACTTAGGAATCCTATTTATTCTGGCCCTATCAAGCCTCGCAGTCTACTCAATTTTAGGATCAGGATGAGCATCAAACTCAAAATATGCATTAATTGGAGCATTACGAGCCGTAGCCCAAACAATCTCATATGAAGTAAGTCTAGGACTTATTCTACTATCAGTAATTATTTTCTCCGGAGGCTATACCCTACAAACATTCAACACAACCCAAGAAAGCATTTGATTGCTAATCCCCGCCTGGCCATTAGCCGCAATATGATATATTTCAACACTTGCTGAAACAAACCGAGCACCATTTGATTTAACAGAGGGGGAATCAGAACTAGTCTCTGGCTTCAACGTAGAATATGCAGGAGGGCCCTTCGCCCTATTTTTCCTAGCCGAATATGCCAACATTTTATTAATAAATACCCTATCAACCGTACTATTCTTAGGAGCCTCACACATTCCCAGCATGCCCGAACTCACAACAATTAATCTTATAACTAAGGCCGCCCTACTATCAATTCTATTTCTATGAGTACGAGCCTCATACCCACGATTCCGATATGATCAACTTATACACCTAGTATGAAAAAACTTCCTTCCCCTAACACTCGCCTTCGTATTATGACACACCGCCCTACCTATTGCGCTAGCAGGGCTTCCCCCACAACTATAATTAAGGAACCGTGCCTGAATGCCTAAGGACCACTTTGATAGAGTGATTTATAGGGGTTAAAGTCCCCTCAGTTCCTAGAAAGAAGGGAATTGAACCCATACTCAAGAGATCAAAACTCTTGGTGCTTCCTTTACACCACTTTCTATAAAGGCGGGGTCAGCTAATTAAGCTTTCGGGCCCATACCCCGAATATGACGGTTAAAGTCCCTCCTCCGCCAATGAACCCATATGTACTTGCAATCCTACTATCCAGCCTAGGACTAGGAACCACCCTAACCTTTGCTAGCTCCCACTGACTACTCGCCTGAATAGGCCTAGAAATCAATACCCTAGCAATTACCCCACTAATAGCACAACACCACCACCCCCGCGCAGTAGAAGCAACCACAAAATATTTCTTAACCCAAGCCACCGCAGCAGCTATAATCTTATTTGCGAGCACAACAAATGCTTGAATAACAGGAGAATGAAATATCAACGACCTATCAAACCCAATCGCCAGCACAATATTTATAACCGCCCTAGCATTAAAAATTGGACTCGCACCAATACACTTCTGAATACCAGAAGTAATACAAGGACTAGACCTACTAACAGGACTAATTTTATCTACTTGACAAAAACTAGCCCCATTCGCATTAATCATTCAAACAGCCCACACCATTGACCCCCTACTATTAACTTCGCTAGGACTTATATCTACATTAGTTGGAGGATGAGGAGGACTAAACCAAACCCAACTACGAAAAATTCTAGCATACTCTTCAATTGCACATATAGGCTGAATAATCATTATTATCCAATATGCACCCCAACTAACCTTAATTGCATTAGGAACATATATTATCATAACATCTGCAGCATTCCTCACCCTCAAAATGTCCTCTACCACTAAAATTAATACACTCGCAACAACCTGATCAAAAAACCCAACCCTCACAGCAACAACTGCCCTAGTATTACTCTCCCTAGGAGGCCTACCTCCTCTTACAGGCTTCCTACCAAAATGATTAATTTTACAAGAACTCACAAAACAAGACCTCCCCCTGATTGCTACTACCATGGCCCTCACCGCATTAATTAGCCTTTACTTCTACCTACGGCTATGCTACGCAATAACACTAACCATCTCCCCAAACACAACCAACTCAACCACCCCATGACGAACCCAAACAACTCAAATTTCACTACCCCTCGCCCTATTTACCACAACTGCCCTAGGATTATTACCAATAGCTCCAACCATTATAACACTAACCACTTAGGGATTTAGGATAACATTTAGACCAAAAGCCTTCAAAGCTTTAAGCAGAAGTGAAAATCTTCTAATCCCTGATAAGACCTACAAGAAATTAACTTGCATCTCCTGATTGCAAATCAGACATTTTTATTAAACTAAAGCCTTACTAGATGGGAAGGCCTCGATCCTACAAACTCTTAGTTAACAGCTAAGCGCTCAAACCAGCGAGCATCCATCTACTTTTCCCGCCGCCTGGCCGAGCAAGGCGGGAAAAGCCCCGGCAGACTGTTAATCTGCGTCTTTGGATTTGCAATCCAATATGTTCTTCACCACAAGGCTTGTGGTAGGGAGAGGACTCAAACCTCTGTCTTCGGGGCTACAACCCACCGCCTAAACGCTCGGCCACCCTACCTGTGGCAATCACGCGCTGATTCTTCTCTACTAACCACAAAGACATTGGTACCCTTTATCTTGTATTTGGTGCCTGAGCCGGAATAGTAGGAACCGCCTTAAGCCTTCTTATCCGGGCTGAACTAAGCCAACCCGGATCGCTCTTAGGTGATGACCAAATTTATAATGTCATTGTTACTGCCCATGCCTTTGTAATAATTTTCTTTATAGTAATGCCAATCCTCATTGGAGGCTTTGGTAATTGACTTGTACCACTAATAATTGGAGCCCCAGACATGGCATTCCCACGAATAAATAACATAAGCTTCTGACTCCTACCACCATCATTCCTATTACTACTAGCCTCCTCTGGTGTAGAAGCCGGAGCCGGAACAGGGTGAACAGTTTATCCACCACTTGCAGGCAACCTAGCCCACGCAGGAGCATCAGTTGACCTAACTATCTTTTCACTACACCTAGCAGGTGTATCATCAATTTTAGGGGCTATTAACTTTATTACCACAACCATTAATATAAAACCCCCAGCCATCTCCCAATACCAAACACCCCTGTTTGTATGATCCGTACTTGTAACCGCTGTACTACTCCTTCTATCACTACCCGTCCTAGCTGCAGGAATTACAATACTTCTAACAGACCGAAACCTTAATACCACATTCTTTGACCCAGCAGGAGGAGGAGATCCAATTCTCTACCAACATCTATTCTGGTTCTTTGGTCACCCAGAAGTATATATTCTTATTTTACCTGGATTTGGTATTATCTCCCATGTAGTAGCCTACTATTCAGGTAAAAAAGAACCATTTGGTTATATAGGAATAGTATGGGCTATAATAGCAATTGGTCTTCTGGGCTTCATTGTATGGGCCCACCACATGTTTACCGTAGGAATAGATGTAGACACACGTGCATATTTTACATCTGCAACAATAATTATTGCCATCCCAACAGGTGTAAAAGTATTTAGCTGATTAGCCACACTTCACGGAGGATCAATTAAATGAGAAACTCCAATACTATGAGCCCTAGGATTTATTTTCCTATTTACAGTAGGAGGACTCACAGGAATTGTTCTATCCAACTCATCACTTGATATTGTACTCCATGATACATACTACGTAGTCGCACATTTCCACTATGTATTATCAATGGGTGCTGTATTCGCCATTATGGCAGCTTTTGTACACTGATTCCCCCTACTAACAGGATATACTCTACACAGTACCTGAACAAAAATTCACTTCGCAGTAATATTTATTGGAGTTAACCTTACGTTCTTCCCACAACATTTCCTAGGCTTGGCCGGTATACCACGACGATACTCCGATTATCCAGATGCCTATGCACTATGAAACACAGTATCATCCATTGGGTCATTAATTTCTTTAGTAGCGGTAATTATGTTCCTATTCATCTTATGAGAAGCTTTCGCCGCCAAACGAGAGGTATTATCTGTAGAATTAACTGCAACAAATGTAGAATGACTTCACGGCTGCCCTCCTCCTTACCATACATACGAAGAGCCAGCATTCGTACAAATTCAATCAAACTAACGAGAAAGGGAGGAATTGAACCCCCATATGCTGGTTTCAAGCCAGCCACATAACCACTCTGTCACTTCCTTCTAAAGACATTAGTAAAATGTAAATTACACCACCTTGTCAAGGTAGAATCGCAGGTTAAAGCCCTGCATGTCTTAAACAAAAATTAATGGCACATCCAACACAACTAGGATTCCAAGACGCGGCATCACCCGTTATAGAAGAACTTCTACATTTCCACGACCACGCACTAATAATTGTAATCTTAATTAGCACTTTAGTATTATATATTATTACCGCAATGGTTTCAACCAAACTCACTAACAAATATATTCTAGACTCCCAAGAAATTGAGATCGTATGAACCATTTTACCCGCCGTTATTTTAGTATTAATTGCCCTCCCATCTTTACGCATTTTATATCTTATAGACGAAATCAATGACCCACACCTAACAATTAAAGCAATAGGACACCAATGATACTGAAGCTATGAGTATACAGATTATGAAAATTTAGGTTTCGACTCTTACATGGTCCCGACCCAAGACCTTACCCCAGGACAATTCCGGCTGCTAGAAACCGACCATCGAATAATTGTTCCCATGGAATCACCAATTCGAGTACTAGTATCCGCCGAAGACGTATTACATTCCTGAGCCGTCCCATCTTTAGGTGTAAAAATAGATGCAGTACCAGGACGACTAAACCAAACTGCCTTCATCGCCTCACGCCCCGGCCTATTCTATGGACAATGCTCTGAAATCTGCGGCGCCAACCACAGCTTTATACCAATCGTAGTAGAAGCAGTCCCACTAGAACACTTCGAAAACTGATCCTCACTTATACTAGAAGACGCCTCGCTAGGAAGCTAAATATTGGACAAAGCATTGGCCTTTTAAGCCAAAGATTGGTGATTCCCGACCACCCCTAGTGAAATGCCACAATTAAACCCCGGCCCTTGATTCGCAATTTTAGTATTCTCTTGATTAATTTTCTTAACTATTATTCCAACTAAAATCTTAAACCACACCTCACCAAATGAACCAACCCCAGTAAGTGCTGAAAAACACAAAACTGACTCCTGAGACTGACCATGATAGCAAGTTTCTTCGACCAATTCGCAAGCCCATCCTACCTAGGTATTCCACTAATTGCAATCGCAATTGCACTGCCATGAATCCTTTACCCAACCCCATCATCCCGATGAATCAACAACCGACTCATCACACTCCAAGGATGATTTATTAATCGCTTTACAAACCAATTAATACTTCCCCTAAATGTAGGAGGACATAAATGAGCACTTTTACTAGCCTCTCTAATAATCTTTTTAATTACTATTAATATATTAGGTCTACTACCATATACCTTCACACCTACAACCCAGTTATCATTAAATATAGGATTTGCAGTACCACTATGACTCGCTACAGTAATTATTGGAATACGAAATCAACCAACAGTCGCACTAGGACACCTACTACCAGAAGGAACCCCTATTCCCCTAATTCCCGTACTTATTATTATCGAAACAATTAGCCTACTTATTCGACCACTAGCCTTAGGGGTACGACTTACAGCCAATTTAACTGCAGGACACCTATTAATTCAACTTATCGCCACAGCCGTATTTGTTCTATTACCTATAATACCTACAGTAGCAATCCTAACCGCAACAGTACTTTTCCTACTTACACTATTAGAAGTAGCAGTAGCCATAATTCAAGCCTATGTATTTGTACTTCTTTTAAGCCTATATCTGCAAGAAAACGTCTAATGGCCCACCAAGCACATGCCTATCACATAGTTGACCCAAGCCCATGACCCCTAACCGGAGCTATCGCTGCCTTACTAATAACATCCGGTTTAGCAATTTGATTTCACTTCCACTCAACTACACTAATAACACTAGGACTAATTCTTCTACTTCTCACAATATACCAATGATGACGTGACATTATCCGAGAAGGAACCTTTCAAGGACACCACACGCCCCCAGTACAAAAAGGCCTACGATACGGAATAATCTTATTCATTACCTCCGAGGTATTCTTCTTCCTCGGGTTTTTCTGAGCCTTCTACCACTCAAGCCTAGCACCAACACCAGAATTAGGGGGATGCTGACCCCCAACAGGAATTACCCCACTAGACCCTTTCGAAGTACCACTACTTAATACAGCCGTACTACTAGCATCAGGAGTAACAGTAACATGAGCCCACCATAGCATCATAGAAGGAGAACGAAAACAAGCCATCCAATCTCTAGCATTAACAATTATTCTAGGACTTTATTTCACCGCCCTACAAGCCATAGAATATTACGAAGCACCTTTCACAATTGCAGACGGAGTTTACGGCTCAACATTCTTCGTAGCCACAGGATTCCACGGACTACACGTTATCATTGGATCATCCTTCCTAGCAGTATGTCTTCTACGACAAATCCAATACCACTTTACATCCGAACATCATTTTGGCTTCGAAGCCGCCGCCTGATACTGACACTTTGTTGACGTAGTATGACTATTCCTCTACGTATCCATCTACTGATGAGGTTCATAATCTTTCTAGTATTAAAGTTAGTACAAGTGACTTCCAATCACACAGTCTTGGTTAAACCCCAAGGAAAGATAATGAATTTAATTATAACAATTTTAGTTATTACAGTAGCCTTATCCTCAATCCTAGCAATTGTATCCTTTTGATTACCCCAAATAAATCCAGATGCAGAAAAATTATCCCCATATGAATGTGGATTTGACCCACTAGGATCTGCTCGACTACCATTCTCCCTACGATTTTTCTTAGTGGCAATTTTATTTCTTCTATTTGACCTAGAAATTGCCCTCCTACTCCCCCTACCATGAGGGGATCAACTCCACAACCCAACCGGAACATTCTTCTGAGCCACAACAGTCCTAATTCTATTAACCCTGGGATTAATTTATGAGTGAACCCAAGGAGGCCTAGAATGAGCAGAATAGGGAGTTAGTCCAAAACAAGACCTCTGATTTCGGCTCAGAAAATCGTGGTTTAATTCCACGACCCCCTTATGACACCCGTACACTTTAGCTTCAGCTCAGCATTTATTCTAGGACTAATAGGACTAGCATTTCACCGCACACACCTACTCTCCGCACTCTTATGCCTAGAGGGTATAATATTATCCTTATTTATTGCACTAGCCTTATGAGCCTTACAATTCGAATCCACAGGATTTTCCACAGCCCCTATATTACTACTAGCCTTCTCCGCCTGTGAAGCTAGCACAGGGTTAGCCCTACTAGTAGCCACAGCCCGAACTCACGGTACTGACCGCCTACAAAACCTTAATTTATTACAATGCTAAAAGTATTAATTCCCACAATCATGCTATTCCCAACAATTTGATTAACCTCCCCTAAATGACTATGAACAACTACCACAGCCCATAGCCTATTAATTGCCATTATTAGCATAACATGATTAAAATGAACATCAGAGACTGGATGAACCTCTTTAAATTCATATATAGCCACAGACCCATTATCAACTCCATTATTAGTATTAACTTGTTGACTACTACCATTAATGATCTTAGCCAGCCAAAACCACATCAACCCAGAACCTATTAGCCGACAACGATTATATATTACTCTCCTTGCCTCATTACAAATATTTCTAATTATAGCATTTAGTGCCACAGAAATTATTATATTTTATATTATATTTGAAGCCACACTTATTCCAACCCTAATTATTATTACCCGATGAGGGAATCAAACCGAACGCCTAAATGCAGGAACCTACTTCCTATTCTACACCCTAGCAGGATCTCTCCCACTCTTGGTTGCTTTATTACTCCTCCAACAATCCACAGGAACACTATCAATACTAGTACTTCAATATTCACAACCACTTCAACTAAACTCATGAGGCCATATGCTATGATGAGCGGGCTGTCTTATCGCATTCCTAGTAAAAATACCCCTCTATGGAGTCCACCTGTGACTACCAAAAGCACATGTAGAAGCTCCAGTAGCAGGATCTATAGTACTTGCAGCAGTCCTTCTAAAATTAGGAGGATATGGTATAATGCGCATAATAATTATACTAGACCCACTATCAAAAGAATTAGCCTACCCATTCATTATCCTGGCCCTTTGAGGAATTATTATAACAGGCTCTATCTGTCTACGACAAACAGACCTAAAATCACTAATTGCTTATTCATCCGTTAGCCACATGGGTCTTGTAGCAGGAGGAATTCTAATTCAAACCCCATGAGGATTCTCAGGAGCAATCATTTTAATAATTGCCCACGGCTTAGTATCATCAGCATTATTCTGCCTAGCCAACACAGCATACGAACGAACCCACAGCCGAACAATAATTCTTGCCCGAGGACTACAAGTAATTTTTCCACTAACAGCTGTCTGATGATTCATCGCCAACCTTGCAAACTTAGCACTTCCACCACTACCCAATCTTATAGGAGAAATTATAATTATCACAACACTATTTAACTGGTCTCCATGAACAATTCTACTTACAGGACTAGGAACACTAATTACAGCAGGCTACTCCCTATACATATTCCTCATATCACAACGAGGTCCAACGCCAAACCACATTACAGGGCTTCAACCATTCCACACCCGAGAACACCTACTATTAACTTTACACCTATTACCCGTCCTCCTCCTAGTAACAAAACCAGAACTTATATGAGGATGATGCTACTGTAAGTATAGTTTAACCAAAATATTAGATTGTGATTCTAAAGATAGGAGTTAAAATCCCCTTACTCACCAAGGAAGTACAGAAAATAGTAAGCACTGCTAATCCTTACATACCAGGGTTAAAATCCCTGGCTTCCTTGCGCTTTTAAAGGATAACAGCTCATCCATTGGTCTTAGGAACCAAAAACTCTTGGTGCAAATCCAAGTAAAAGCTAAAATGGCACTAATTATACACTCATCACTTCTCTTAATCTTTTTTATCCTAATATATCCACTATTCACTACACTAAATCCAAACCAACAAGAATCCAAATTAGCAGAGATAGCTAAAACCGCAGTTAGTTCCGCATTTTTCATCAGCCTACTACCATTAATAATTTTCCTAAACCTAAAAACAGAAGGCATCATCACAAACTGACACTGAATAAATACCCAAACATTTGACATCAATATTAGTTTTAAATTTGACCACTATTCACTAATTTTCGTCCCAATTGCCCTATATGTAACATGATCAATTCTAGAATTCGCACTGTGATACATACACTCCGACCCTTACATCAACCGATTCTTTAAGTATTTACTTACATTCTTAGTAGCCATAATTATTCTAGTTACAGCCAACAATATATTCCAACTATTTATTGGCTGGGAAGGAGTAGGAATTATGTCATTCTTACTAATCGGGTGGTGGCACGGACGGGCAGACGCTAATACAGCAGCCCTACAAGCCGTCATCTATAACCGTGTAGGAGATATCGGATTAATTATAACCATAGCCTGATTCGCAATAAACCTTAACTCCTGAGAAATTCAACAAATCTTCACCCTATCAAAAGATTTTAATATAACAATACCCCTAATAGGACTAGCCTTAGCGGCCACAGGAAAGTCAGCCCAATTTGGTCTACACCCATGACTACCTTCCGCCATGGAAGGTCCTACGCCAGTATCCGCCCTACTTCACTCAAGCACTATAGTTGTCGCAGGAATCTTCCTGCTAATCCGCCTCCACCCCTTAATAGAAAACAATCAGCTAGCCCTAACAGTCTGCCTTTGTCTAGGAGCACTAACCTCACTATTTACAGCCACCTGCGCACTTACCCAAAACGATATCAAAAAAATTGTAGCTTTCTCAACATCAAGCCAACTAGGATTAATAATAGTTACAATTGGACTAAATCAACCACAACTAGCATTTCTCCACATCTGTACACATGCCTTCTTTAAAGCTATATTATTTTTATGCTCAGGATCAATTATTCACAGCCTAAACGACGAACAAGACATCCGAAAAATAGGAGGCCTATTCAATATTATACCTGCCACCTCAACTTACTTCATAATTGGTAGCCTGGCTCTCACAGGAACCCCCTTCCTAGCAGGCTTCTTTTCAAAAGATGCAATTATTGAAGCCCTAAACACCTCTTACCTAAACGCCTGAGCCCTAATCCTAACACTAATTGCCACATCATTCACCGCAGTTTACAGCTTCCGTCTTGTATATTTTGTAGTAATAGGAACCCCACGATTCCTACCTCTATCCCCAATTAACGAAAATAACTCACTAGTAATTAACCCAATCAAACGATTAGCCTGAGGAAGTATCATCGCAGGATTCATTATTACACATAACTTCCTACCAATAAAAACACCAATTATAACAATACCAACAACCCTTAAAATAGCAGCCCTATTAGTGACTATTACAGGCCTACTAATTGCTATAGATTTAGCAAACGCAACCAGCAAACAAGTAAAAATTACCCCAATAACTTCCCCCCACCACTTCTCTAATATATTAGGATTCTTCCCCACAATCACCCACCGCCTCCTTCCAAAACTTAAACTCACTATAGGACAATCCGCCGCCACCCAATTTGACAAAACATGATTAGAAACAGTTGGACCAAAAGGCTTAGCCTTAACCCAAACTATTATAGCAAAAATTACAAACGACATTACACGAGGTATAATCAAAACTTACCTAACCATCTTCTTATTAACCCTAATTCTAGCAACCATTCCAATCCTAATCTAAACCGCCCGAAGAGTACCACGACTCAAGCCCCGAGTAAGTTCTAATACAACCAACAAAGTCAAAAGCAGTACCCAAGCACAAATTACCAGCATCCCCCCACCAGACGAATACATAACGGCTACTCCACTAATATCACCCCGCAAAACAGAAAACTCTTTTAAACCATCCACAACAACCCAAGAACCTTCATGCCAACCCCCTCAAAATATCCCCGCCACTAAACTAACCCCAATCAAATAAATTAACACGTACCCCAACACAGAACGACTACCCCAAGCCTCCGGAAATGGCTCAGCAGCCAACGCTGCCGAATAAGCAAAAACTACAAGCATACCGCCTAAATAAATTAAGAATAATACTAATGATAAAAAAGAACCTCCATGACCAACCAAAACCCCACACCCAACCCCAGCCGCAACCACTAACCCAAGAGCGGCAAAATAAGGAGTAGGATTAGAAGCAACAGCAACCAAGCCCACAACCAAAGCTATTAATAATAAAAACATGAAATAGGTCATAATTCTTGCTCAGACTTTAACCGAGACCAATGACTTGAAGAACCACCGTTGTTATTCAACTACAAGAACCACTAATGGCAAGCCTACGAAAAACACATCCCCTTATTAAAATCGCTAACGACGCACTAGTTGACCTACCAGCACCATCCAACATCTCAGCATGATGAAACTTTGGATCCCTACTAGGACTATGCTTAATTACCCAGATCCTAACTGGACTATTCCTAGCAATACACTATACCTCTGACATCTCTACCGCATTTTCATCAGTAACCCACATCTGCCGAGATGTAAATTATGGTTGATTAATTCGTAATATACACGCAAATGGGGCATCCTTCTTCTTCATCTGCATCTACATACACATCGCCCGAGGCCTATACTACGGCTCATACTTATATAAAGAAACCTGAAACATTGGAGTAGTATTATTACTATTAGTTATAATAACAGCCTTCGTTGGCTACGTATTGCCATGAGGACAAATATCTTTCTGAGGCGCCACAGTAATTACAAACCTATTATCCGCTGTACCCTACATAGGAGATGCACTAGTCCAATGAATCTGAGGAGGTTTCTCAGTAGACAATGCAACACTTACACGATTCTTCGCATTCCACTTCCTACTACCATTTATCATTGCTGCCGCAACTATCATCCACCTCCTATTCCTACATGAAACTGGGTCTAATAACCCAATTGGACTAAATTCAGACGCAGATAAAATCTCCTTCCACCCATACTTCACTTATAAAGACCTCCTTGGATTCGTAATTATACTTCTAGCTCTTACACTCCTAGCCCTATTCTCCCCTAATCTATTAGGAGACCCAGAAAATTTTACACCAGCAAACCCATTAGTCACTCCCCCACATATTAAACCAGAGTGGTATTTCCTATTTGCTTACGCTATCCTACGATCAATTCCCAACAAATTAGGAGGTGTTCTCGCACTATTATTCTCTATTCTAGTACTAATAGTAGTTCCACTACTCCACACCTCAAAACAACGAGGACTGACATTCCGCCCAATTACCCAATTCTTATTCTGAACCTTAGTAGCAGACATGGCTATCCTAACCTGAATTGGAGGTATACCAGTAGAACACCCATTTATTATTATTGGACAAATTGCATCAGTACTATATTTTGCACTATTCCTCATCTTCATTCCCCTAGCAGGATGAATAGAAAATAAAGCACTAAAATGAGCTTGCCCTAGTAGCTTAGCCTAAAAGCATCGGTCTTGTAATCCGAAGATCGGAGGTTAAATTCCTCCCTAGCGCCCAGAAAAAGGAGATTTTAACTCCCACCCCTGGCTCCCAAAGCCAGAATTCTAAATTAAACTATTCTCTGGTCAAAACATTATGGTTAATATATATATTACCCACATACTACAGCAATGTATTAGCACATCTATGTATTATCACCAGTTCACTATTTTAACCATAAAGCAAGTACTAACATATAAGCTTTACCATAAAGCATAAAGTTAAGCCTCAGAAACCCTATATTTAGACCCGGGAAATAGATTATACCCCAATCGTATGACCTCAAATTTTTCCTTGAATTAATTAACTAACATTTTACGAGTAATAATTAATGTAGTAAGAGACCACCAACCAGTTTATATAAATGCATATCATGCATGATAGAATCAGGGACAAAAATCGTGGGGGTTGCACAACTTGAACTATTCCTGGCATCTGGTTCCTATTTCAGGTACACAAAAATAATAACCCCCTCTCGGATAATTATACTGGCATCTGATTAATGGTGTAGTACATATGTCTCGTTACCCACCATGCCGAGCATTCTCTTATATGCATAGGGTATCTTTTTTCTGGTTTCTTTTCACCTTGCATCTCAGAGTGCAAATACAAATAGTAATCAAGGTGGTACATATTCCCTGCGCGCAAGAATGTAGGTGAAGTGTTAATAGACATAACCTAAGAATTACATACTTGTAAGTCAAGTGCATAACATATACATCTCTTGTTCAACTATCCTTACTATAATGCCCCCTTTGGTTTTTGCGCGACAAACCCCCCTACCCCCCTACGCTCACTGAATCCTGTTTTCCTTGTCAAACCCCTAAACCAAGGAAGACCCGAGAACGTATAAGACATAAATTGAAATATGAACTGGCCATCCCATTATATATATATATATATATATATATATGCACCAATTTTTACACTTTTAACCAACATAACACAACCTAACAATGCCTACAAAAAAATATATAAAAATACTCGGCACTAAATATCCTAACCCATAAACCA